CCTTCAATACAATATAAATAGAATCTAAACTAAATAAGTAGAATCTAATTCATTTTTAAGAAACTTTTTGCTTAATAAATGAAATTCGAAGACATGTAGAAAGATAAAAAACTACATTATATACTCACTTAGATAGATACTTATATCTATAGATATTAAGTAAAAAGAATTCCAATTTAGAATTATCAAATTATAATAAGTAAGATATCCTTATATAATAAGATATATAATAAGATATCTTACTTATTATAAATAATAAATATAAAATCTAAATAATAATAACAGGTACAAATAGTAAATCGAGGTACCCATTCTATGACAACTCTTAACTTTCCCTCTATTTTGGTCCCTTTAGTAGGCCTAGTATTTCCGGCAATCGCAATGGCTTCTTTATTTCTTTATGTTCAAAAAAACAAGATTGTTTAGAGCCGATGGCACAAAATCTCATCTATTTTTTTTTTCAAATTGACGTTTGTATCATAACACAGATATCCATTTAGCAAAATATGGTATAAGCGGCTTCCGCCGAAAAATTCTTATGTCTCCAGAAAATTCTATGTTCTAGCTATTTGAAAATAGACCCGAATCGGCGGATGGCTGAACTGTAACGTTGGTCTATCTATATGTATGTGGCTATCTTTAGTGAGATCATACGAAGGGTATGTTATTAGTTTAGATCTAACCAATTTAATGAATTACTCCTAAAGGTTCACATCAAACTAGTGCTAGTTGATGCGAGTTACTTCGGAAACAAACGGACTAAAGTCAAATTCATTTGGGGTATTCTCTCAATTACAAAAAAAGCAACGGGATCAAGTATGAGTTGTCGATCAGAACATATATGGATAGAGCCTATAAAGGGGGCTCGAAAAACAAGTAATTTCTGCTGGGCTATTATCCTTTTTTTAGGTTCATTAGGATTCTTGTTGGTTGGAACCTCGAGTTATCTTGGTAGAAATTTGATATCTTTATTTCCGTCTCAGGAAATCGTTTTTTTTCCACAAGGAATTGTGATGTCTTTCTATGGGATCGCGGGTCTTTTTATTAGCTCCTATTTGTGGTGCACAATTTCGTGGAATGTAGGTAGTGGTTATGATCGATTTGATATAAAAGACGGAATAGTGTGTATCTTTCGTTGGGGATTTCCTGGAAAAAATCGTCGGGTCTTCCTCCGATTTCTTATAAAAGATATTCAATCCGTCAGAATAGAAGTTAAAGAGGGTATTTATGCTCGGCGTGTTCTTTATATGGATATCAGAGGCCAGGGAGCCATTCCATTGACTCGTACTGATGAGAATTTTACTCCACGGGAAATGGAACAAAAAGCTGCTGAATTGGCCTATTTCTTGCGTGTACCAATTGAAGTATTTTAAGAAATGAGCCGATAAATGAATGCTTTCTCAGCAGGAGGGCAAAAACGCAAGAATCCTCTTTTTCTAGAACATAACTTAATTGAGGTTTATTCAGAACATTCATTCGAGTCAAAGCAGACATATATGGAACAAGTATAAAAAAACTCTTTTGGGGATCTTTTATATGTATCGAAATATACACAACTCAATTCAATAAAAAAAGAATAAACAAATCGAAAGATCTCATAATCAACCATTTCGAAATAAGGAAATCCCCCCCTTTTTTACTTGTTGGAATTGATACTTTAGATTCAGATAGATCATATCTTGTCATTTTTTCGACGCTTCTTTTTGTGCTCCTTAATGACCAAAAAATTGGATCTCTTATAATGATAACTAGCCAATTTCTGTCGTTTTTTTGCCACTCATTTTTCACAATATTCTTCAGAAAATTCCCTCAATTATTCTATCCCTGACTATTCATAGTCAGTTAAATTTTTTCGAAATATTAGAGATTTTTATATAATGATAGAAAAGGAGTTCTTTCGTCTCAAAATCTGAATAATATTCATATTCATTATTTCAATTTTCGGGGCATTCATCGAAAGGAGATATGTGCTTCAAATTTGACATAGGGAAACAAGATTTTTTCTTATTTATTCATTCGAATTTTTCGTCTATTTCTGTATTTTTTTCTAGATTCAAGGCCTAACCACGGAATCACAAAAAAAAGTAGTGAATAGATTCATAGGTTCGATAACTTATAATAGAATTGATGCGTGAGAGAAATATTAGATTACATAGAGTTGACAAATGAGATGGGTTCATTAACAATTCACAGATTAAAAAATGGCAAAAAAGAAAGCATTCACTCCTCTTTTATATCTTGCATCTATAGTATTTTTGCCCTGGTGGATTTCTCTCTTATTTCAAAAAAGTCTGGAATCGTGGGTTACTAATTGGTGGAAGACTAGGCAATCCGAAACTTTTTTGAATGATATTGAAGAAAAGAGTATTCTAGAAAAATTCATAGAATTAGAGGAACTCCTCTTCTTAGAGGAAATGATCAAGGAATACTCGGAGACACATCTACAAAACCTTCGTATAGGAATTCACAAAGAAACAATCCAATTAATCAAGATACACAACGAGGGTCGTATTCATACGATTTTGCACTTCTCGACAAATATACTCTGTTTCATTATTCTAAGTGGTTATTCTATTTTGGGTAATAAAGAACTTGTTATTCTTAACTCTTGGGCTCAGGAATTCCTATATAACTTAAGTGACACAATAAAAGCTTTTTCTCTTCTTTTATTAACTGATTTATGTATCGGATTTCATTCGCCCCATGGTTGGGAATTGATGATTGGCTTTGTCTACAAAGATTTTGGATTTGTTCATAATGATCAAATTATATCTGGCCTTGTTTCCACCTTTCCAGTCATTCTAGATACAATTTTAAAATATTGGATTTTCCGTTATTTAAATCGCGTATCTCCGTCACTTGTAGTTATTTATCATTCAATGAATGACTGAAAAATGATCTACCTAATCCAATTATAATGTTTCTTACTTTGCAGTTGTACATAAGCAAAACATTGAAAATCGCTTTATATTTCTACCCATCCCGGAGATTCATCCTATATTCCTATAGATTAATCGAGTCAAATTATTCCAGTAAATAACAGAATCGTGGATAGGAAACTCCATTAGTGACCTACCCCAATTTATTGTAGAAATTTTCGGGATCAATGATTGGACCATGCAAACTAGAAATACTTTTTCTTGGATAAAGGAACAGATTACTCGATCTATTTCCGTATCGCTCATGATATATATAATAACTCGTACATCCATTTCAAATGCATATCCCATTTTTGCACAGCAGGGTTATGAAAATCCACGAGAAGCGACTGGGCGTATTGTATGCGCCAACTGCCATTTAGCTAATAAACCAGTGGATATTGAGGTTCCGCAAGCGGTACTTCCCGATACTGTATTTGAAGCAGTTGTTCGAATTCCTTATGATACGCAACTGAAACAAGTTCTTGCTAATGGTAAAAAAGGGGGTTTGAATGTGGGAGCTGTTCTTATTTTACCAGAGGGTTTTGAATTAGCCCCTCCCGATCGTATTTCCCCCGAGATAAAAGAAAAGATGGGTAATCTGTCTTTTCAGAGCTATCGCCCCAATCAAAAAAATATTCTTGTCATAGGCCCTGTTCCTGGTCAGAAATATAGTGAAATAACCTTTCCTATTCTTTCCCCCGACCCCGCTACTAAGAAAGACATTCACTTCTTAAAATATCCTATATACGTAGGTGGAAACAGGGGAAGGGGCCAGATTTATCCTGACGGGAGCAAAAGTAACAATACAGTTTATAATGCTACAGCATCAGGTATAGTAAGCAAAATACTACGAAAAGAAAAGGGAGGATACGAAATAACCATAGCAGATGCATCGGATGGACGTCAAGTGGTTGATATTATCCCTCCGGGGCCAGAACTTCTTGTTTCAGAAGGCGAATCTATCAAATTGGATCAACCGTTGACAAGCAATCCTAATGTGGGCGGATTTGGTCAGGGAGATGCAGAAATAGTACTTCAAGATCCATTACGTGTACAAGGCCTTTTATTCTTCTTCGCATCTGTTATTTTGGCACAAATATTTTTGGTTCTTAAAAAGAAACAGTTCGAGAAGGTTCAATTGTCCGAAATGAATTTCTAAACTCGCGTATTTATCGACATCAAGTTTGTAAAAAGAACCAAATTCTTTTTAGTAATTATGATATAAAAAATGAAATTATAAAAGCCTTTTGTTTTTTTATACTCTTTTTCTACGAGATGCCGGTAATTCCTTGTACCATATTCCTAGCCATAGTATGTAGATTGTGAAGAAGACTATTTGACTTGACCCCTTACTTTGTCTTTTTTTTTCTCAAAATTTGGGGTGATGTTATTATATTGCTATTGTGAGATTGAAATGTCATAAAATGCATTTGATTCTAATACAATTCACCTTGGCTAGATCCTATCCAAAAGTAAACGCGAAATAGAACGGATAAATATAAATGAAGGGAACAAATATTTCTGGGAGGGGTTATTCGTCTTCCTAGTCTTCGACACAAGAAAAGGGTGTGAAAAATCCTTTTCTTGTGTCGAAATAATAATGATTCTTTATACTGTTCGTCAAACATTCCTAGTGTTAGTTTCGATTTTTTACAGACGTATCAGAACGTTTTTTAGAGTTATTACGTATTTTATTTCTTATTATATATTATCTTAGAATAATTCATAATTACGTATACTATAAATATAAAAAGTGGTGGACAAACAAAAGAGGAGGGGAAATTTTGTTGAGTAAATAGAACTTATTCAATGAACTTATCAAAAAATATTCTAATTATTAAGAACTCAACGGGACCTTCTCCCTCAAATCAGACAAACAAAGAAGGGAATCCGTTGAGTTCTTACGCTTTCATGTATACAACTCAATTCATCCGATTACTACAGGGATGAACCCAATCCGGAATATGAACCATAAAAGAAAACGCCTACTAAACCGATCACAAGAATACCAGCTACAGTACCTATTATCCAAAGAGGAATTCTTCCAGTAGTATCGGCCATTTACGCCACTTCCCTCCA